TGAATAGAGCGCCCACCCTGCATAGATTAGGCATACAGGCGTTCCAGCCCATTTTAGGGGGTGGACGTGCTATTTGTTTACATCCATTAGTTCGTAAAGGATTCAATGCAGACTTTGATGGGGATCAAATGGCTGTTCATGTACCTTTATCTTTGGAAGCGCAAGCGGAGGCTCGTTTACTTATGTTTTCTCATATGAATCTCTTTTCTCCGGCTATTGGAGATCCCATTTCGGTACCAACCCAAGATATGCTTATTGGACTCTATGTATTAACGATCGGGAATCGTCGAGGTATTTGTGCAAATAGGTATAATCCATGGAATCGCATAAACTATCAAAATGAAACAGTTAATGATTATAAGTATAAATATACTACGAAAGAGAAAGAGCCCTATTTTTGTAGTTCCTATGATGTACTTATAGTTTATCAGCAGAAACGAATCAATTTAGATAGTCCTTTGTGGCTTCGGTGGCGACTAGATCAACGTGTCATTGCCTCAAGAGAAGTTCCTGTCGAAGTTCAATATGAATCTTTGGGTACCTATCATGAAATTTATGGGCACTATCTAATAGTAAGACGTATAAAAAAACAAACCCTTTGTATATACACCCGAACCACTGTTGGTCATATTTCTTTTTCTCGAGAAATAGAAGAAGCCATACAGGGGTTTTGTCAGGCCTACTCATACGGTACCTAAGCTAAGGAATTCTGTAATACCGCGGGAATTTTGATCTCTCCGGTTCAACTGGAATCATAATTCCTTAATTTCTACATGAATCGAGATCCAGTAAAGGAGGTCTTCGAATCACTGACTCAAACCCATTGGCGAATCCTACTCAGCGGAATAGAGAAGTACTTATGGCAGAATGGGCTGATCTGTTCTTTTACAATAAAGCGATAGATGGGTCTGCCATGAAACGACTTATTAGCAGATTAATAGATCACTTCGGAATGGCATATACATCGCACACCCTGGATCAAGTAAAGACTCTGGGTTTCCAGCAAGCCACTGCTACATCCATTTCATTAGGAATTGATGATCTTTTAACAGTACCTTCTAAGGGGTGGCTAGTCCAAGATGCTGAACAACAAAGTTTCATTTTAGAAAAGCACCATCATTATGGGAATGTACACACAGTAGAAAAATTACGCCAATCCATTGAGATATGGTATGCTACAAGTGAATATTTGAGACAAGAAATGCATCCTAATTTTAGGATGACTGATCCTTCTAATTCAGTCCATATAATGTCCTTTTCGGGAGCTAGAGGAAATGCATCTCAGGTACACCAATTAGTAGGTATGAGAGGATTAATGTCGGATCCCCAAGGACAAATGATTGATTTACCGATTCAAAGCAATTTACGCGAAGGACTTTCTTTAACGGAATATATCATTTCCTGCTACGGAGCCCGCAAAGGAGTTGTGGATACTGCTGTACGAACATCAGATGCTGGATACCTCACGCGTAGACTTGTTGAAGTAGTTCAACACATTGTTGTACGTAGAACAGATTGTGGCACTACCCGAGGCATTTCCGTGAGTCCTAGAAATGGGATGACGGAAAGAATTTGGGTCCAAACACTAATTGGTCGTGTATTAGCATACAATATATATATGGGCCTACGTTGCATTGCCGCTCAAAATAAAGATATTGGGGTTGGACTTGTCACTCGATTCATAACCTTTCGAACACAACCAATATATATTCGAACCCCCTTTCTTTGCAGGAGTATATCTTGGATCTGTCGATTATGTTATGGTCAGAGTCCCACTCATGGCGACCTGGTCGAATTAGGAGAAGCAGTAGGTATTATTGCGGGTCAATCAATCGGCGAACCGGGGACTCAACTAACATTAAGAACCTTTCATACCGGTGGAGTATTCACAGGTGGTACTGCAGAACATGTACGAGCTCCTTTTAAGGGAAAAATCAAATTCAATGAGGATTTGGTTCATCCCACACGTACACGTCATGGGCATCCTGCTTTTCTATGTTATATAGACCTGTATGTAACTATTGAGAGTCACGATATTCTACATAATGTGAATATTCCACCCAAAAGTTTTCTTTTAGTTCAAAATGATCAATATGTAGAATCAGAACAAGTGATTGCTGAGATTCGCGCTGGAACATCCACTTTCAATTTTAATAAAGTTAAAGAGAAAGTTAGAAAACATATTTATTCTGACTCAGAGGGAGAAATGCACTGGAGTACCGATGTGTACCATGCACCTGAATATAAATATGGTAATGTTCATCTCTTACCCAAAACAAGTCATTTATGGATATTATCAGGATCTCTGTGCAGATCCAGTATAGTGCCTTTTTCGCTCCACAAGGATCAAGATCAAATGAATGTTCATTCTGTTGAACGGAGATCTATTTCTGACCTCTCCGTGACTAATGATCAAGTGAGACACAAATTGTTTAGTTCGAATCCTTACGGTAAAAAGGGGGGGGTTCTTGATTATTCAGGACCTGATCGAATCATATCC